CCGAATCAGTATAGCTATGCTTCTTCTGACACAGCAACGCAAATTGAATCAGTATCGAAAGGAAGTGCTAAATAATTTCTTTTTCCTTTCCTTTATCTGTTGATGTAAAATGATGCTGTATTTAATATAAAATTCTTACAATGAAAGAGATTATCATATTTCCACAATTCAATTTTAAGTGGATGGGAGATCTATAAATTTCTTTTTCATGGTTGTAGAGGCAGTTTTTGTTAGAATCCCCCCTTTTTATTTTAAGGAATTTGTTAATTGTCCAGTAACAAATATGATTCGATGAAAGAAAGTGAAAAAAGAATAAAATAATTGGAATCAATAGTTGTAATGAATTGTTGGATTGGATCTCAATCCAAATTTGGATCTAGCTACAAGGAAGAGGCTTTATTTTAAAATATCGAACGAGGAAACATAGTATTCCATAAAAATGGAATTCAAAATAATAATTCAAAAAGAGTTTCGTTTTTAAATGAAGTTACACGATCCAGTTCGTTTATTCTCGACGACTTGGTTGATAGGAATCGCGAGATGGCTAGATCTTAGAAATGATGAATCGGTTTCATTTTATATGCCTGTTACTTTCTCTTTTTTCGTGCCGTCTATAATGATAGATGAATCCAAAACTTTCAATTGGACTTATTATTTCAATTGGTATTTTTGTATATCTTCCTATGTTAGAAAAATGGAAACTTAGGTAAATACTTTAGAAACATATGTATAAAAATACCATATTTCATTTAGCCCTTTCATGCTTACTATAACCAGTTATTTCGGTTTTCTACTAGTGGCTTTAACTATAACTTCAGCTTTATTTATTGGTCTGAGCAAGATACGACTTATTTAAAATTTCTATTTGAAAGAAACAATTCAGAAAGGAAATGCTTCTGTGAGATTCTGTGTATTCTAGAGTTATTTACCATGTCAATTGTCAATTCTTGGTCATTGAGATTCACATCAATTCGGATTAATATTTAGGTATAGATATTACCGCTTTTTTTCTCCTTTTCAAAAAATTGAAATGATTGAAGTTTTTCTATTTGGAATCGTGTTAGGTCTAATTCCTATTACTTTGGCTGGATTATTCGTAACTGCATATTTACAATACAGGCGTGGCGATCAGTTGGACCTTTGATTAATTCACATTTCTTTTTTTGATTGGCCTCCTCCTTTCTTTAATCCACAGGAGGTCAAATTCTAATTGTTGTGCAAGCGACTGAATCCATTTCAGTCTAATTGAATTCATGAAGAAAAAATCACGCTCTGTAGGATTTGAACCTACGACATCGGGTTTTGGAGACCCACGTTCTACCGAACTGAACTAAGAGCGCTTTCTTATCAGAATAGAAAAGGATGTAAAGAAAAGATTTTTTTTAAACTAATCCATTTTCATTTTATATCTATATATTCTATAGTTTCATAAAAATGAACTTCCGCGCAACGCAATTTGAATCGATCTCAGCTGATTCCTCGTTACTGCTCAACGGGGCAGTAATAGGTAGGGATGACAGGATTTGAACCCGTGACATTTTGTACCCAAAACAAACGCGCTACCAAGCTGCGCCACATCCCTTCAAATTGTTCTACAGTATAATTGTAGAGAATTCCTTTCTTGTTTTCCACATCCCTATTTCCTGCATTGAGACACACAGCTTTTCTGTCCATTTCGTCTTTTTTGGCCTCATTTAACATATTTTTACATATAATAATAAGAAAAGGAAATCTTATGGATCGTTGTAAATTTCAATTGGAATTAGGGATTCCGTGTACAACTCTAAACGGCCCTTAACTACATATGCATCTAATCATATATGCATTATCTTTATGTATTACAATAAAAAAGGAGGTTTTTTAATGCGAGATCTAAAAACATATCTCTCCGTGGCCCCAGTACTAAGTACGTTATGGTTCGGGGCTTTAGCAGGTATATTGATAGAGATTAATCGTTTTTTCCCCGATGCGTTGACATTCCCCTTTTTTTCATTCTAGCTATTGACACCGGAAGGAATGAAGAAGATTAGAAATAGAATCAAATATCTGTGACTAATCCCCCCTCCCTCTTTTCTCTTTTTTCCCTTTTTTTTTTTTCTAATTTTTAGAATTTAGAATAAGGGACGAAAGAGAAAGAATAAAAATGGATTCAACGTCTGCGAGACTCAGGTTCAAATTCGAATTAAAAATAGAGACGTGGGGGTAGAGTAGGAAAATCGGGGTCTAGGGCAAGAATACAAGATCTTTAACTGCCCTTCGGAGTTAAATAGAATTTCGAACTCATTCTCATTGTCTTGCTTATTATTTACTCTTGCTTATTATTTACTATGGCTTTTATGGCTTTGCTTTGATTTAATTGATTTTGATCTTTTAGAGTTGGATTTCAAGTTAATAACTTTTATTTTTTCCTTCCTTTCTTTTTCTTCATTTCGAATCAAAATAGAAGAGTTGAGTAAATCAAAAATCCAAAGGAGGTTCATGGCCAAGAGAAAAGATGCGCGGGTAACGGTAATTTTGGAATGTACCAGTTGTATACAAAACGGTGTTAAAAAGGTATCAACGGGTATTTCCAGATATATTACTCAAAAGAACCGGCACAATACGCCCAATCGATTAGAATTGAGAAAATTCTGTCCCTATTGTTACAAACATATGATTCATGGGGAAATAAAGAAATAGATTGAACCGAGTATGTCTTATCCTTGAAAGGAGAAAAATGACATTATATAGAACACATTGAAATATAAATAGAAGATATTGCATTTAAATAAAAAGAATCCTATTTGGAGTTAAAATTACAATTAAGAAATATTTCGGAATAAGAAATAAACTAAACAAACAAACCATGGATAAATCCAAGCGACCTTTTCTTAAATCCAAGCGATCTTTTCGTAGGCGTTTGCCCCCGATTCAATCGGGGGATCGAATTGATTATAGAAACATGAGTTTAATTAGTCGATTTATTAGTGAACAGGGAAAAATATTATCTAGACGAGTAAATAGATTGACCTTGAAACAACAACGATTAATTACTATTGCTATAAAACAAGCTCGTATTTTATCTTTGTTACCTTTTCTCAATAATGAGAAACAATTTGAAAGAATCGAGTCGACCACTAGAACTACTGGTCTTAGAACCAGAAATAAATAGGCTTATTTTTTGTTCACTTCAATCAGAATTCCAATTTGAACTCAAACATGGATTGGTGTTTTATTTGACAAATCTTAGAATCCAGATTATTGTGTCGTAAAAAAAAAAACGAATCGGAAAAAAAAAGATTTTTTTATTGAACGTGTTCATTCATTTTGACTACTTTAGCGCATTTCTCATAGTAATTTTGACTTCAACTCCACCCTCCCGGAGTTCATTCTCCGGGGAACCCCATTTAAATTATTTCGGTGTATTCTTTCCAATCTACTTTTTCTCTGATTTCGTTGGAAATCATATAAAGACAATTCCTATTTGATATAGCTATTTGGGCCAGTATTTTACGATTAAGAAGCAACTGCCTCTTATATAGATCATGTATTAATTTACTATAACTATAAGATACTCCCTTTTCTCGAATTACTGCGTTTATTCGAGTGATCCACAAACGACGAAAATTTCTCTTTTGCTTATCTCTATCCCGATGAGCCGAAACCAAAGCTCTTATTTTCTGTTGAGTAATAGTTCGAGTAAGTCTTGAGTGAGATCCTCGAAAACTTGATGCAAATAAACGAATTTTTGTTCTACGTTTCCGGGCTATATATCCGCGTTTAACTCTAGTCATTGAATAAATAAAATTTTGACAAATAACTAATTGATTTTTTTCTTTCAGTTATTATTTTTCCCGTCCTGGCCTATTAATAACTAATAACCAAACGGATTTTTCCAATGTATAAAATACAAATTCCAATGGCTTTGGCTACTATAACCTTCCCGACCACGATTTTTTCTTTTTTGGGGTATTTTACTGGGAAATATGAAAGAAATTGTGGGTTTCCTCGTTTCTATGGTTACTTCTTAAACGGTGAGGTCTTCTCTATACACCGGAGCCCTTACTTCATTTAATATTTCATCAATGTTATTGGTAACTTGTATAGTTCACACCACACTCTTTGGCTCTACCTATGAATTATCCAGTAACAGGTCTTTCACAATGAGACCCGCCTATACAGTAACGGTATTTAATTAGGAAAGTTAGCTGGGTAGCTGACCCTCGTAGTCCGTTCTTGACTGAGCGAGAACTTCTTTTTTTTTTTTCATTTTAATAAGATTTTTCCGCTTAATGGATAATCAGTTGCTACCAATGGAGAATTGTTTCTCATCTTAAATTCAGGTGATTGAATTTGCACCAACGGAAACCATAAACTTTATACACAATAGAAGGATAGATTTGCTTATTTTTAGATAGTGAATGGAGTTCCTTCTTCCATTCTATCCTATTCATTAGTACTGATCAGTCATACTGGAAGCAGTTTTCTTGCTTTTTCCTGTCAGCTCATGATCTAAACGAGTCGCACATACACCCTAGTACATGTTCCTCGACGCTGAGGACATCCCCGAAGAGCGGGGGATTTCGTGACATTTCGAATGGGCTGTCTTGTATTTCTAATAAGTTGTTTAATAGTTGGCATGTTGAGTCATATATATAATGGGCTGGTTTAGATTGATCCTAACCGGATTTTTTATTTATTTATATAGTAAACTCGGAGATAAAATATCAAATCACAGATTTGCACAAAATCCACTTTTTCATTCAACTGCTACAAGATCAACAATTCCATAAGTTTGGGCTTCTGTTGCTGACATAAAAACGTCTCTTTCCATGTCTTCAGATACAACCCATAAAGGTTTACGCGTCCTTTGTACATAAACCCTTGTGATGGTTTCGCGTAGTTTCAGCAGTTCTTCCGCTTCCAGGATAAATTCTCCCGTTTGTGCCTCATAAAAAGAACTAGCAGGTTGATGCATCATTACCCTGATAATAGAAGGTTTCTCTATCTGGTGTGATGAAAGAAACAGAAAAGAAAGATAAAGAATAATAGGAAAAAGGATAGAATTGAACAACCGTACGGGCATTATCTTTTATGCATTGCATACGGCTCTATAATCAAATTGACCCCTAACTTTTCCATTCAAGAAAGATAAAAAATAGAATCTATTAGCCCCAGATGGGTAAATGATCAAAATGCCACCCTTCTTTTTTTTTTCGGAGGAGTTCAAAAATACTATGATGGCTCCGTTGCTTTCTATTTTAAAATGGATTTTTTTTGTCTTTGATTCAGCAATCCCAAAGTTTCTTTTTGAGCCAATCAAAAAAATTTGGTTTTTTCGCACTCTTTTTTTTTATAACTTAAATATTGTTAAGAGCCCGTTAGTGTAAAAACAAACAAGTTTGTGACGCTGAATTGGACTTCCGATAGATAAGAGAAAGTCGGAAATATCTTTTATCTCATACTACTCTCTCGATACATAATCAAATCTTTTGAAAAAAAAATACAAAATTTTTCATATCGAATTCGAAGTGCCATGCTATTATTACTTAATATTCATATGGCGAAGGCATAGTTTTCTTTTTTCTCTCAAATAAAAAAACTTCATTGGCGCCAAGCGTGAGGGAATGCTAGACGTTTGGTAATTTCTCCTCCAACCAGAATAAAAGATCCCATTGACGCGGCCAATCCCATGCATATTGTATGGACCTCTGGTCGTACAAATTGCATAGTATCATAAATGGCTATTCCGGGTATTATCCATCCACCAGGGGAGTTTATAAACAAATACAGATCTTTAGTCTCATCCTCGATACTGAGATATACCATAAGACCAATAAGTTGATTCGAGATCTCGCTATCAACCTCTTGGCCTAAAAAAAGTAATCTTTCTCGATAAAGTCGGTTGAGTAGGGTAAAATTGTATTCCTTAGGAACCGTACATGCACCTTTTGATGCATACGGTTCAAAAAAATTGCGAAGAAAAGAATCAATGTATAGATTCCAGTCCTCTTTCTTTTTCGGGTTTTTCTAATTTTTTAATGAAAGGGCTTTTTCTTCGATTTTTCAATAAAGATGAATTTTGATTTCTTCTTTGATAATATAAAAAAAGGGTAAATAAACTTATCGAATTAACTTCTCATTGATGTATTCTTTCATCGAAATTCAATCCCAATTACGATGGTATTTTCTTGTTCCTGAATGGGTCTCTTTCATCTTTTTAGGTTTATGCTCTACTCCGGGTAAAGATTCGCCCGATTTTGATTTGCACATATAGGACAAATCTTCCCATCACCATTTCTTTTTGTTATGACTTTACAAATAATCATTTATGATACACATAGTAATCATAGATATATTACCAATTGGGTTTTTTTTTTAAACGGAGCCTGGATACTTCATTTTTTTCGTCCAGCCAAAGCCAACCATAAATTATTCTAATTGATATAATTCTATGAATTCCCCCAAATAATGCATTTAATTGCATTTCACGCTCCAATTTTTCGATAATTCAATTTCTCTTTCTTGGGCGAAACAGAGGATATCTCGGTCGGGGGAGAGAATGGGGAAATCCCATATGACCCAAGATATCTGACAAGTCGCACTATACGTCAACCCAAGATGCATCTTCCTCTCCAGGACTTCGGAAAGGTACTTTTGGAACACCAATAGGCATGGATTGAAAGAAAAAAGAACTAAATACTATATTTCACTTTGATGTGGAAACGTAACAATATGGTTTTATTGTCTTTATTTTTCTTGTCTTTATAATATTGGCTTTATCATATTTATTTTATCCATAGATTAGAAAAATTTAGAAAGAAAGACAAAATAAATAAAGGAAATTTTTTACGAATAGATCCTTCTAATGATAAATGAAGGATGGACAAATTTTCTCATAGAAAATGGTATCAATCCACCATTGCATATTGGTACTTATCGAATATAGAATAAATCTGTTTCTCTTTGTTCTTACGAACAGAATTCTTCCATTATTACGAATAGAATATAGAATCAATATTAACCTAACCCTTGTTAGGAAAAAATCCCCTGAACAGGGGAAGTCTATAGGATAATCATAGTATAATTTTTTCCAATGCAATAAAGTTACGTAGTGTCTATTTTTCTTCGATAAAGGGGTATTTTCCATGGGTTTGCCTTGGTATCGTGTTCATACCGTTGTATTGAATGATCCCGGCCGGTTGCTTTCCGTTCATATAATGCATACAGCTCTGGTTGCTGGTTGGGCGGGCTCGATGGCTCTGTATGAATTAGCAGTTTTTGATCCTTCTGACCCTATTCTTGATCCAATGTGGAGACAGGGTATGTTCGTTATACCCTTCATGACTCGTTTAGGAATAACCAATTCATGGGGGGGTTGGAGTATCACAGGAGGAACTGTAACGAATCCGGGGATTTGGAGTTACGAAGGTGTAGCTGGGGCGCATATTGTGTTTTCTGGCTTATGCTTTTTGGCAGCTATCTGGCATTGGGTCTATTGGGATCTAGAAATATTTTCTG